CGTTCATATAACGGATGAAGTTCGATTCCGGCGGATCGATGAATCAAGACCAAGCCCTTTAGCTCATTTCCCCAGGTCGGAACAAGCTGGGAGCAATCTTGCAATTTGATTTTGTTCAGCCCCCGATAATCTACAAAAATTCAATGGGGGTTGGGTTCCCCCGTTTCGTTGCATGCAGGCCCCCCTGGGTAACTTTCCCCGGGTAACAGGTAGGCCTGCATAATGGGCTATTAGCTCAGCGGTAGAGCGCGCCCCTGATAATTGCGCCGTTGCGCCTGGACTGCGGAAACTTTTACTTATACACATGGGTAGTCTAATGTGCCCATCGACGCCTGACCCGAAGATGTTTATCATCCAAGGGACGTGAGCTTGGCGTACTCTTCCATTTTTGGCTAGGCTGGGTCTCAGACCCAGCCCCCTCCTCAGGAAGAGATAGATGAGGCGACTCAGGTGAGATCTGATGAAGATTCAACCTCCGAATCACTGTTGGGATTCGGGCGATCCAAGGAGGACCGGTCATCGCTAGCAGATCCTCCTTTCTCGGGAATCTATACATTCCTTATCAGTGTATAGATGGCTATCTCTTGAGCACAAACTGATAACCATCGAACCAGATGTGAAAGACGGAGCACCTGAGGACGCATATTCACAAACCAGGAACTACGGGATCACCCTAGTCTTCTAGGGTAACGGAGGGATCACACTATGCGAGCCTTTCCTGCTTCTCTTGAAGGTCCATAGAAGCAGCAATCGACGGAACTTCCACGTGCAGATAGGATTCTAAGTCCCATAAACCGGAGGGAGGGAAAGGGGTCAATCTTTGGTATGGTATTTGCTCCAGCCCACTAATTGGCTATTCCAGACAACTTCCAATTCTATGCACCGAGACGCCCCGGTCCTCCCCTAAACTAAAAGGGAAACAGGCTCAAAGAAAGATCCTAGAGTGTACGGGGTTAAGTCGGGAGGGTTTCCCGGCGCCTTTTTTCCCTTCCATCTTTCAAATGGGGTCTAGTTTTGCTAAGCCCTTGCCCCCAGCAAGGCAGGCAAGTCGAAGAAATGGAACAAGCACACTTGGAGAGCGCAGTACAGCGGGGAGCTGTATGCTGCGTTCGGGAAGGATGAGTCGCTTCTAAAAGGAGAAGTCTATTAATTCTCCACTTTACTAGGTGAGATACTAATAGGAATAGTGTAGGTGCGACTACTCACTTCACGGGCGAGGTCTCTGGTTCAAGCCCAGGATGGCCCAGTTGCGCTGAGGGAAATCAAGACAAGAAAAGCATCTGATCAATTCACGCATGTATACTTTACTCGACTTGTTCCGAGTACAGGGGATATAGCTCAGCTGGTAGAGCGCCGCCCTTGCAAGCGGGTCGTTGCGCTTACGGGTTGGGTGCCTAATTGCTTAGGCGGTAACGGGTGGTGGTATCTCCCATCTGAACTGGTGGCTAACTCCGCCCGCCCCCAAAAATGCGGGAGGAGGACCAAAACATGCCGCCGAGAGACTCTACCAAGACAGAGAGAAACTGTTGGGTAGGGCGGGGTAGGGTGGGTTGCCGGTTAGATCCATTGCAGGTCGCACATGGGTGGTAGTTGGAGTCGGCGGCTCCCCTTGGGCTATCTCATCTGGCGGATCCCTGGGGAAGAGGATCAAGCTGGTCCTTGCAAACAGCTTGGTGGACTACCTCTCTTCAACTCTTTGAGCACAACATAGCAGGAGGAACCGAAACCCACGGACCGGCCCCATCGCCCCCATCCCGTAGGAACTACGAGATCACCCCAGGGGGATGCCAACGGCAGCCGGGGGTCACAGACCGACCATATAACCAGACTCAAGAAGTAATACGAGCTGTCTGCTTCCACTGGCGGGAAGGGTCGAAGGGGGATAACTACCTGGTATTGAGACTGAAAAAGATTCGAGCAAGAGAAGGAAGGGGTAAGGGGAGAAACCATTTTGGTTCTCCCCCCCCCCCCTTTTTTTTGTTTTGAGGGAAATCGGGGGTATCCAGCTGGAAGAATCCCCGAAATGGAATTTTCCTCGAGCCTCTGCCGATTCGGGAGTAGTTGTTCCCTCGGAGAGCGCGGTACAACGAAAGTTGTAGGCCGTGTTCGGAGGGAAGCCGTTGTCTACCACCGGCCTACGCGGTAAAATCATTCAGCTAGGCCTGAGGGACGGTAGCTTACCCTGTGGCGGATGCCAGCGGTTCGAGTCCGCTTATCTCCAACCTGTGATCCGAGTCGATGGAATCGCACAAACAAACTAGTAAAATTATGGAAGAATCTTGATCTGCCGGTAGCGAGCAGCGAGCGGGGTACCTCGACCCGGAACCAATTCAATTCCCTACGAACGTTGATAAAATCTCCGCATCGCATGTAGTAGCACGTCGAAGTTGAAATGGCGCAGCATTCAACAACGAGGTTCAAACGACAAAAGGCTTGTGGTGGATACCTAGGCACCCAGAGACGAAGAAGGGCGTGGTAAACGACGAAATGCTTCGGGGAG